TTTAACCTACTTGAACTTTATATATATCTACTTTATATCTAATTGAATGTCTAATTGAATGAGATTTCTTATAGATATTTTGTTTTTCTTGGATTAAACAAAAGAGAGTAATTACATGAGTTTCAAACTTTCATTTTGATTTAATTAATATATTAATTAATATAATAAGTTTTATCTTTTCTCCTACCTTCAGAAAAAAAAGGCATGTCCACTGTTATTAGATATTCAAATTTTCTGAAAGGTAACTATCCCGCTTTCATATAAAAATTTATATAGAATCTTTGAAAAAGACTTTTTCATACTTCATAAAAAAGAAAAAGACTTACTGTCTTTAGGATCTGATGCTACACCGCTGCTCAATACCTTAGGGGATCCACTCTATTACATAAGTAGATTCCTAAGATTTATCTCATATTATGATATAAATAAACAGCTCTTGTTGTATCGGTCCAAAACCTTTCCAATTGATCTTTACGGTGCTTCCTCTATCAATTAAATCTTTTTTTATCCATAGGAAAGAAAGGATTTAGGCATATCTAGTCTTCATCGATCGATGAAGTTTATTTATTTGCTACAGCTGATAAAAAATCGTTTTGGACGATGCTTATGTAGAAAGCCCTTTTTTTGTGTTTCTAGTATTTCATTGACTAGCTGTTCGTTCTTTTTTTCTATAGTGGAGATAGTCGCACGTAATGACAGATCACAGCCATATTATTAAAAGCTTGTGGTAAAAAGGGGTTTCGTTCTAATGCCCGAAAATAATATTCTAAAGCTTTGGTATGTTCCCCATTACTTGTGTGGATAAGGCCTATATTATAGAGTATATAACTTCGATCATAGGGGTCAATTTCTAGTCGCATAGCTTCATAATAATTCTGTAATGCTTCCGCATAATTTCCTTCAGATTGAGCCGACATCCGTTACGGTCGTCATTCGCTTTAACGAATTCTCCGTTTCAGAACCGTATGTGAGATTTTCATCTCATACGGCTCCTCCTTTAGGTGCATAATGAAAATAATATCTGGAAAAAGGTGATGTCATTATGAACTAAGCGGGGCTAATGTTTTTACAAGAAATCCCTAGCCAACCTTCTTGCAAAAGATCTTTTCTTACTACCAAGTGGGTTCATGCTAGATAAAAATAAAAAAGGAAACTCTAAAAATTTCTTTGTTCTCAACGCCCCTAAATTTCCAGGAATGAGTCACTTCAACAGTCTTCAATGGTTATACGGGTATCCAAAGTACGAACGAGATGGATGTTTATTGTTCCAACCATTTTAATTAGTCCCAATCCCAAAGAAGAAGAAGAAAGGGAATCATTTTGAAGAAAGTTTTCGTGTTGTTGATTTCTCGGCGTAGTGCTTCTTCCCCTATGCCTCCTATTCGTATATTGTATTAGTGTAGTAGGGTTGATCTGTAATACGGGAACCATAGGTAAAAACCTTTTGCTCAATACTATAATTCACAATTGAAGCATCTAAGGCTGCATTAATCGTGGATACATGACAGAAGGGATTGTTTTTTTATATTATAAACTTCACCTTCAAAAGCGTAGATTTTTTTTCAATACTCGTTTTTCTTTCTATTCCAAATCGGCGAGAAATAAAAAAAAAATAATGATAATCAAATCGCACCATCTCTGTAATAAGTAAATGCCTCTTTTTCTCCGGAAGTTGTCGGAATGACTCGTAATAAGATATCGGCTACAATTGTAAAGGTTTTATCAATAAAATTTCCATTTATACGCGATCTTGGCATAGGTAGTAATCCATTCTCTAACTCTTTTGATTTCCTTTACCTTTTCTTTTGTGAGAAAATTTTCTCACAAACAAAGGAATTGTATAGTACGAACTAACATAAAAGCGGACTCATTAAAAAAAACCTTATATCTACTTCCAATTTTTCCGGTCAAAAAAGGTATCTATTAACCATAATCTAAAAAACGATGAATAACTCGCTATTCACCCAGATACTCAGTCATAATCCTGATGTCGGAGAGATGGCCGAGTGGTTGAAGGCGTAACATTGGAACTGTTATGTAGACTTTAGTTTACCGAGGGTTCGAATCCCTCTCTTTCCGTACTTTCAATTAATTCACTAATCTTACGTGATTGACCACAATGTATCAAATCCAATAAAAAAGAATAGATATAAAATCTACCTTGTTTTTATTTTGAAATAGATTCTCTATTCCTAATTTCTTTCATATGGAAAATGCTAGTAAGAGCAAACAAGGGATCCAAATCTCCCTACCAATCTATGATACATGAATAGGAAAAAGATTCCTCGATAAAATCCCTTACCTTGTGCCTTTTTATTTTTAATCAAAAAAGAGGGAAAAGGGGAGTTGTCCGAACTCTTGTTTTTAGTAATTTTTTTTTACTTAAGTTAGGTTTATTAAGTCTGTCGAGAGTAATATTCTACGACAAGCAATTCATTTATTTTCAAACCGACGCATTTCCTATCTATTATTTGATTGACTAACCCTTCATATTGGAATGTGTGAAGAGTCAGATGGTTTGGCAATTCCTCAGGGGCAGATGAATCAAGAAGATTTTGAACCAAAGTTCTAGAGTTTTGTTCATCCTTCACTGTAATAATATCTCGGGGTTTGCAGCGATAACTTGGTATATCAACTATACGACCATTAACTAAAATATGTCCGTGGTTAACTAATTGGCGCGCTTGAGGAATAGTCAAAGCCATACCCAATCGAAAAAGGATGTTATCCAAACGCATTTCAAGTAATTGTAGTAAAACTTGACCTGTTGACCCCTTGGCTTTTCCGGCGATACGCACATATTTAAGTAATTGGCGTTCTGTAAGACCATAATGAAAACGCAATTTTTGTTTTTCTTCTAAACGAATACGATATTGAGATTTTTTTACGGAGCGTGATTGGTTTCTAAGATCGCTTCCTGCCTTAGGCCTTTTACTAGTTAGTCCCGGTAAAGCCCCCAAACGGCGTATTTTTTTAAAACGAGGCCCTCGGTAACGTGACATAAAGACTCCTTTTTTTATTGAAATTGTACAAAACTAAATAAAATTAAAACTGAACTAAATGATAATGATAAATGACTTGAAATACACTCCAATAAACTACTGGAATACAAAGAGTAAGAAGATATATTCTCTCAATATACAGATTTTTTTTATTGTATATACAATATATATAAATCAAATAAATCACAAAAATTTTCCTTTATTTTCTTGATTTATTTTGCAAAGATCGAACTCTTTTACCCAATATATATATTCCTATATGGAAGTTTATATGACATAATATAAATGGAGTGGTAACTCTTGGAAAAATATAAATGGAGTGGTAACTCTTGGAAAAAGGTGAAAGAAGTCTTTTCAATCTTCTTTGATTTTGAAAGTACATTAAAAATCATGTAAAAAAACGAAAAAATATGGAAAAGCCGGCTATCGGAATCGAACCGATGACCATCGCATTACAAATGCGATGCTCTAACCTCTGAGCTAAGCGGGCTCAAATAAAATAGCGGATGCATACAAATTCACTAAACTACTAGATCGTATCAATTAACTATTCTATTAATATTTTTCCTTATCTATTTATAATTAATCATATTCTATATATTCTAGAACAGAATATAGCTTAAATAAATAGTGACTATCATTCAATAAATAAAACATAACCTTAATTAATAGAATATAGCAGTATATTGACTTTATAATTTTGATTTCATTAGTTTCTAAATAAGAAAATCTTAATTAGATCAGAAATCCTTTTTTTTTTAGTTAAATTATATCTGATTTGAAATTCTTGTTTTTTTGTTCTAACCTCATACTATTATTATTATTTTATACTTTTTTTTTCTTTTTATTTTTTTTTCTATTCTATTTTTTTTCTATTCTAATAGTATAGAATTATTAGAATTTCAAATCTACGAAGTAGACTTCTAATTTTTTCCATTGCACATTGTACAATTCTAAGTTTCAATAATAATCATAAATTTCTTTTCATGAAAGTTAAAAAAAAGAATCGACCGTTCGACTATTTCTTAAACTTTAAGACAAAGATGAGAAAAGGAAGAACATATATATGTTATGTAATATATAACCATATTGAATTGCAAATACAAAAATGATAGAATCTTTGTTGATTAGACTAAATCAATATGGATGGGGCTCAAAAAAATGAAAGAAGATAACAAAGACATAAAATAAGTATCAGTATCTATAATGTAATGAATCCCAAGGTTTCGGCATAAGAAAAAATGGAAAGACATCATAATGAGATCCTAATAAAAAAGGGGATATGGCGGAATTGGTAGACGCTACGGACTTAATTGGATTGAGCCTTGGTATGGAAACCTACTAAGTGATAACTTTCAAATTCAGAGAAACCCTGGAATTAACAATGGGCAATCCTGAGCCAAATCCTGGTTTACGCGAACAAACCGGAATTTTAAAAGCGAGAAAAAAGGGATAGGTGCAGAGACTCAATGGAAGCTGTTCTAACAAATGGAGTTCACTACCTTGTGTTGATAAAGGAATCCTTCGATCGAAACTTCAAATCAAAAAGGATGAAGGAGAAAAACCTATATTGTCTAAATATAGGTAACACAAAACGATTTCAAAAATGACGACTTGAATCTCGATTTCTATTTTTTTATAAACAAAATCGAAATGTTGTGAATCAATTCGAAGTTTCAGAAATAATATTCATTGATCAAATGATTCACTTCATAGTCTGATAGTTCCTTGGTGGAACTTATTAATCGGACGAGAATAAAGATAGAGTCCCATTTTACATGTCAATACTGACAAGAATGAAATTTATAGTAAGATGAAAATCCGTTGACTTTTAAAATCGTGAGGGTTCAAGTCCCTCTATCCCCAAAAAGGTTGACACCTTACCTTTTTTTTGTTATTATAGAGTTGAATTATTTAGAATCTATATCATTTTTCCTTTTCAAACTTAGAAAGTCTTCTTTTATTTAGAAGATCCAAGAAATTCCCGGTCAAAAACTT